GATTATGATCTGGATACCCATCAAGAGAATTTGGAATTGGGAAGACTGAAAGAAAAGAAAAATAAAAGTTATTATTGGTTTTGGGTTGAAAAAACTTTTGTCACTTTTTTTTTCGATTATAAACGATGGAATCGTCCATTACGATATATAGAAAATGATCAATTAGAAAATGCTTTACGCAATGAAATGTCACAATTTTTTTTTTATACATGTACAAGTGATGGGAAACAAAAAATATCCTTTATGTATCCTCCTAGTTTATCGACATTTTCAGAAATGCTAGAACGAAGAATTTCTTTGTACATAAGAGAAAAAATATATGACGAAAATCTTTCTAATTCTTGGATTTATACCAATGAAAAAAAAAAGTTAAATTTGAATAATGAATTGATAAATCGAATAAAAATTATAGAAAAAAATGAGGGATCTCCTAGTCTGGATAGGCTTGAAAAAAGAACCATATTATGCGATGATGAGAATAAAAAAAAATGCTTGCCAAAAGCATATGATCCTTTTTTCAACGGACCTTGTCGAGGAACACGAAAAAAACTCTATTCACATGCAATCATGAATCATTTAATTACTTATACAAATACAGAAGATTTAGTAGAAATTTTTTGGATAAATAAGATTCATGATCTACTTCTTAATGATTCCTTAGGAATTTACCGTCAATCATTTTTAAAAAAAACGGAAAAGTCCTTCATCTCAATTGATGAATTATCTTCTGAGTGCGGACACATTTTTAATTTTGAAAAATGTCCTTTATTGACAGAAGCAAAAATAATTGATTCAGAAAGTCAAGCAAAATCTTTGCAATTTGTATTCGATGTAATTACAAAAGATCAAAAAACAAAGAAAAAGAAAGATATTGGAATTAAAATAAAAGAAGTCAGTAAAAAGGTGTCTAGATGGTCATACAAATTAACCGAGGATTTGTTGGAAGAAGAGGAAAAAGAAAATGAAGAAGAATTAGAAGAAGAAGAGCATGAGATTCATTCAAGAAGAGCCAAACGTGTTGTAATTTATAACGATAATGATCAAAACGATAATGATCAAAATACCAATTCTATTTCTAGTACTAAGAATGCTAGTAACAATGAGAAAAATGATAATAAAACGGAAGAGGAAGAGGAAGAGGAAGAGGAAGAGGAAGAGGAAGAGGTAGCTCTGATACGTTACTCCCAACAATCGTGTTTTCGTCGCAATCTAATCAAAGGATCCATGCGCGCTCAAAGACGTAAAACAGTTATTTGGGACCTCTTTCAAGTAAATGCGCATTCCCCACTTTTTTTGGACCGTATATACAAAACATCTTTTTTTTATTCTTTTCATATTAATGAAATGAAGAATCTTATTTTGAGGAATTGGATGGGTAGAGAACGAGAATCTGAATTTAAAATTTTAGATTCCCATTTTGAAAATGAAGAGACAAAAGAAGAAAAGGATAAAAAAGAACGTATAGAAATATCAGAAGCTTGGGATACCTTTGTATTTATTCAAGCAATAAGAGGTTTAATGTTAGTAATCCAATCTTTTTTTAGAAAATACATTATATTGCCTTCATTTATAATAGCTAAAAATATTTTACGTATGTTATTATTTCAATTCCCCGAGTGGTACGAGGATTTGAAGGAATGGAATAGAGAAATGCATATTAAATGCACCTATAATGGTGTTCAATTATCAGAAACAGAATTTCCCCAAGATTGGTTAACAGACGGCATTCAGATAAAGATTCTATATCCTTTCTGTCTAAAACCTTGGCGAAAAGCTAAGGTACGATCTCATCATAGAGATCGAGGAGATTCAAAATATAAAAACAAAAATTTTTGTTTTTTAACAGTCTGGGGAATGGAAGCAGAACTTCCCTTTGGTTCTCCCCGAAAACGACCTTCTTTTTTTGAACCTATTTATAAAGAACTCAAAAAAAGAAATAGAAGGGTAAAAAATAAGATTTTACAAGTTATAAACTTTTTGAAGGAAAGAATAAAATCCTTTATATTTATAAAAGTTAGAAAAGAAAAAACAAAATGGGTCACTAAAATATTTATAGTTATCAAACTCATAATGAAAAAATTGGAAAAAATAAATCCAATTTTTTTATTTGAGTTGAGGAAAGAAAAAGTATATGAAATGAAGGAAAACGAAAAAGATTTACAAAAAAATAAAAAGATTCTTCGCGAATCATCTGTTCGAATTCGACCAAAAAATTGGTTAAATTATTCACTAATAGAAAGAAGAATGAAAGATCTTTCTGATAAGACAATAAAAATCAGGAATCAAATAGAACGAAACGAAAAAGAAAAAAAAAAAGATATAGTTCTAATTTATGATAATAAAAGGCCGGAATCTTTGAAAATCTTAAAAAGGAAAAATATCCGATTAATGCGTAAATCGCACTACTTTATAAAATCATTCATTGAAAAAATATACATAGATATTTTACTATGTACCATTAGCATTCCTAAGATCAATGCAAAACTTTTCTTTAAATCAAAAAAAAATATCTTTAATAAATCCATTTACAACAATAAAAGAAATAAAGAACAAGAAGGAATTGATGAAACAAATCAAAATACAATTTTGACTATAAAAAAGTTGTTTTCAAATACTTATAGTACTGAGAATAGGAATCCAAATTCCGATACTTATTGGAACTTATCTTCCCTATCTCAAGCATATGTATTTTACAAATTATCACAAACCCAATTACTTAATAAGGATCGCTTGAGACCTGTATTTCAATATAAAGGAAACTCTCCTTTTTTTAAGGAAAAATTAAAAGACTCTTGTATGATAATGATACACGGAATATTTGATTCCAAATCAAGACATAATAAAATTCATTCGTATGTAATGAACGAATGGAAAAACTGGTTAAAAGGTCATTATCAATACGATCCATCTCAAAAAAAATGGTCTCGATTAGTAACTAAAGAATGGCGAAATAGAATCAATCAACGCTGTATGATTCAAAACCAAAACAAGGAATCAATCCAATTGGATTTATATAAAAAACACCAATTCATTCATTCCATGAAAAAAAATAACTATGCAGCGGATTCTTTTATGAGTCAAAAAGAAAAATGGAAAAAAAATCACAGATATGATCTTTTATCATATAAATACATAAGTCCTCCTAATTCATATATTTCTGGATCAACATTAGAATTTGAAATAAACGGGGATCGAGAAATTCCATATCATTTCAATACATCGAAACCCGAATCATTTTATGTATTAGTAAGTATACCTAGTAATAATTATCTAGAAAAAGGATATATTATTGATAGGAATATAAATTTGGATAGAAAATATTTTGATTGTAGAATTCCTCATTTTTGTTTTAGAAAGAATATTGAGATCTGGACCAATGCACATATTGGCATGACGATTCATAAAAATACTAAGACTGAAATTAAAAATTTAAAAAAAATGAAAAAAAAAGATCTTTTTTCTACTACGGTTCGTCAAGACATCAAACCATGCAATCAAAAAAGAAACTTTTTTGATTGCATGGGAATGCATCAAGAGGGGTTCTCTGATACTGCATCAAATCATAATACTATATCCAATCTCGAATCTTGGTTCTTCCCAGAATTTGTGCAACTTTTTAACATATATAAGATTCAACCTTGGATCATTCCAATCAAATCACTCTTTTTTCATTTTCATTTTAATAAAGATGAAAAAATAAATATAAATACAAAGAAAAATCCTCATGAATCGTCTAATAAAAAAGATCTTGAATTAGTAAATTACAAGCAGGAAGAACAACAGGATCAAGGAAATCTTATATCGAATCTACGAAAACAAGAGAATAAAAAAGATCTTGAATTAGTAAATTACAAGCAGGAAGAACAACAGGATCAAGGAAATCTTATATCGAATCTACAAAAACAAGAGAATAAAAAAGCTGTTGAAGAAGATTACGCAAGATTAGACATAGAAATTAAAAAGGGTAGAAAAAAAAAAAAATCTCAATATAAGAGAAAAAAACAAACGGAACTAGATTACTTTTTGAAAAAATATTTCCTTTTTCAATTAAGATGGGCTGATCCCTTGAATCAAAGAATAATGAACAATATTAGGGTATATTGTCTCCTACTTAGACTGATAAACCCAAAGGAAATTGCCATATCCTCGATTCAAAGAGGTGAAATAAATCTAGACGAAATGCTAATTCAAAAGGAGCTAGTTCTTACAGAATTGATAAGAAAGGGAATATTTATTATTGAACCAATTCGTCTATCTATAAGAAGGGACGGAAAATCTATTGTATATCAAACTATGGATATTTCATTGGTTGAGAAGAAGAAGCACCAAACAAATAGAAAATACGCAAAAAAAAGACATATTGAGAAAGAGGGGTTTGAAAAATCCATTCCACGATACAGCCACTTTTTTTTTAGTGAAGACAAAAATCATTATGATTTCCTTATTCCTGAAAATATTCTATCTCCTAGGCATCGGAGAGAATTTCGAATTCTAATTTGTTTCAATTCACGGAATTGGAATGTTTTGGATAGAAATCCAAGATTTTGCAATGAAAAGAAAATAAAAAACTGTGGACAATTTTTGAATCAGAACAAGCATATTAACACCGATGCAAAAAATTTCATTAAATTCAAATTGTTTCTTTGGCCCAATTATCGATTAGAAGATTTAGCTTGTATGAATCGTTATTGGTTTGATACCAATAACAGCAGTCGTTTCAGTATGTCAAGAATACATATGTATTCACAATTCAGAATGAATTCAATTCAAATGCAAAATTAAAAAATTTTTATTTTTATATTTTTTTTATATTTTATAGTGGATTTCCTACATATCGTGTGACATATTCTGTAGATGAAAGCCGAAATATATAGACTGTATAACATTAGAATTTCTAACACATGATGCTGATTTCATAGTGTATCCATTTTCACTAGGAGTAGCAGAACCTTTTTAGTTTAAGTAAAACTAAATCGTTCTATTTCGTGAATGCATATATTTATCAGACCCTTTTTATCCAATATCCAAATCCAATTTCGATTTATACTAGATGAAAATAACTGTCATAATAAATCTTATTATTTTTCCTGATCGGTAAAATTCACAGAAAATAAAAATTTTAATTTATTTTATGGTCAAAAATTCATTTATCTCAGTTATTCCACAAGAAGAAAAAGACGAAAATAGTGGGTCTGTTGAATTTCAAGTATTCCATTTCACCAGTAAGATACGGAGACTTACTTCACATTTAGAATTGCACAAAAGAGATTTTTTATCACAAAGGGGTCTGCGAATAATTCTGGGAAAACGTCAACGATTATTGACTTATTTGTCAAAGAAAAATAAAGTGCGTTATAAGAGATTAATGGATCAGTTAGATATTCGGGAACCAAAAACTCGTTAATTTAAATTAAATTTATTATTTGAGTTTATTATTATTTATTATTAGCCTTGTTATTTTTTTTTTTATTAATTATTTATATTATATTTAATTATTTTTATTTTATAATAATTATAATAATTGATAATAATTATTTAATATTTAATAATATAATAGTTTTATTTTAGATTTATATTATAGTTATTTTTTATATTATTTTTATATTATAGTTATAATATTAGAATATTCTTATTTTAATTTTTTTTTTTTTTTTTTGATAGAATTTACATTTTATATATGACTATATGAATATGAATAGGATTATTTAGAATTACTAGAATTATACTAAATTCAATTTAAATTAGGATATATATATATGAAAAATGAAAATATAATGAAAATATAATATATTTAATATTAAGAAAATAAACATGATTCGTATGTACAACTCATATTTCATGGTTATTCAAACGTAAATCAAAGGATCTTGGCCCTTTCTCATAAACAGATTTTAAAATCTATTGATTCTATAAATTTTTAAAAATCATTGATTCGTCTGGTATCTACAATAGAAAATATATGATTTCCATCATTTTCTAATTAAAATTTTATCAGATCGAAAATCTTTTGTGTTCAAAACTTAAATTTATAGACCCAATGTCGCATTCAGTAAAAATTTATGATACATGTATAGGGTGTACCCAATGTGTACGAGCTTGTCCCACGGATGTATTAGAAATGATACCTTGGGACGGATGTAAAGCTAAGCAAATTGCTTCCGCGCCAAGAACCGAGGATTGTGTAGGTTGTAAGAGATGTGAATCCGCTTGCCCAACGGATTTTTTGAGTGTCCGTGTTTATTTATGGCATGAAACAACTCGCAGCATGGGTCTTTCTTATTGATATGTAACAAAAAACTCCCCTTGAATCATTTGATTCCTCTTTACCGAGAAAACTCCGTACTCGAGAAAAGAAAATAAAAATATATTATTCTTCTCCCGAGCACGGAGTTTTCTGGTCAAAATTTATCTTGTCTTTATCACGAGTTATTTTCCTTGGTTAACAATACTTCTGGTTTTGCCGATATTTGCGGGTTCTTCAATTGTCCTTTTCCTTCATAAAGGAAATAAGGCGTATAGGAGGGATACTATATGTATATGTATCCTGGAGCTCCCTCTAATGACCTATGTATTTTGTTCCAATTGGACGATCCATTAAACCAATTGAAGGAAGATTCTAAATGGATAAATATTTTTTTATTTTCACTGGAGACTGGGAATCGATGGACTTTCCATAGGACCCATTTTACTGACAGGATTTATCACTTGAACCAACAAACATTAGATTTCGAAAAATTAGCTAATCAATCATATCCCACAGCATTGGAAATAATATTCCATTTTGGTTTTCTTATAGCTTATGCTGTCAAATCGCCGATGATACCCCTACATACATGATTACCAGATACCCACGGGGAAGCGCATTACAGTACATGTATGCTTCTAGCTGGAATCTTATTAAAGATGGGAACATATGGATTGATTCGGATCAATATGGAATTGTTAGCTCACGCTCATTCTAAATTCTCTCTCTGGTTGATCATAGTAGGAATAATACAAATCTTTTATGCAGCTTCAACATCTCTTGGTCAACGCAATTTAAAAAAGCATATTGCCTATTCTTACGTATCTCATATGGGTTTCATAATTATAGGAATTGGTTCTATAACTGGCATGGGACTCAATGGAGCCATTTTACAAATACTCTCTCATGGATTGATCGGTGCTGCACTTTTTTCTTAGCAGAAACGAGTTGGGATAGAATACGTTTTGTTTATCTCGACGAGATGGTGGGGAATATCTATCCCAATGGAAAAAATATTGATATTTACCATGTTTAGTAGTTTCTCGATGGCTTCTCTTGTATTACCAGGAATGAGTGGTTTTGTTGCAGAATTCTTAGTCTTTTTTGGAATAATTACTAACCAAAAATATCTTTTCATGCCAAAAATGTTAATTACTTTTGTAATAGCAATTGGAATGATATTAACTCCTATTTTTTTATTGTCTATGCTACGTCATATTTTCTATGAATACAAGCTATTCAATATACCAAACTAGAAATTTTCATATTCTGGACCGCGAAAACTATTTCTTTCGATCTGTATCTTTCTACCTGTAATAGGAATTGAGATTTATCCTGATTTCGTTCTTCCGTTATCGGTTGACAAGGTACAAGTTATATTAGCTAATAATTTTTATTATTTTTATAGAAATATAGATACTAATTCTTTTTATAGCTTAGAAAATTCTAATTAATTAGAAGGAAAGTCTTATAATTCTTTGACTTTCATCTTTTCACGATTCTTCATTGTACAATGAAAAAAATGAAGAGTGAATTAGAATTGTAATGAAATACATCTAGAGTTTTTGAGAACCATTTGAATAATTCCTCCATTCAAACGGTTTTCAAAAACTCGCACAAATACTCATTGTCTATCAGACGATGTTTTTATGTGTTCTTCATGTAGTTTATTTTATTCAATTAGATATAAATGGGAATGAACCATAACTATGGAACCCGATTCCTAATAGATTGATCCCAAAATAGCATATCCAAATTAGGAGAAATCCTATAGAAGCCACAAATGCCGAATTTGTGCCTTGGTCTTGCAATTTTTTATTTGTTCTAATATGTAAATAGATTGCAAATATGGTCCAAGTAATAAATGCCCAAGTTTCCTTAGGATCCCAATTCCAATAAGAACCCCATGCTTCATTAGCCCATACTGCTCCAGAAAGAATGCCTATGGTTAAAAAGGTAAACCCTAAACTAATGACACGATAACTCCAATAATCCAAACGCTGAATTAATTGATATTTGTAAAAATTTCGAAATGAGAGAAAAGAAGTCTTTTTAAATACACTTTCTTTTTCGTTCAAATATTCTATCGTACCAACAAAGAAAAATGACTTCCTTAAGCTTATAAAATTCTTGTTAAAAAAAAAATCGATATTTTTTCGAAATGTAATCACTATAAGAGCAACTGATAATAATGATCCGCATAAAAGAACTGCATAGCTCAATAGCATCATACTGACATGCATCATTAACCAGTGAGACTGTAGAGCAGGTACTAATATTACGGATTGATGCATTTCAACTGAAAGACCTGACGTGGCAAAACCTTGGGTAAAAATGACACTTGGTGCAGTTATTGTGCTTAAATAATTTTTATGATTCCCAAGATATGGAATCATATGAATAATAGATAAATTCCACGAAAGGAAGATTAATGATTCATATAAATTACTTAAGGGAAAATGTCCTGAAGAAATCCAACGAATAACTAAAAACCCTGTTATAGAGAAAAAAGTAGCTATCATCCCCTTTTCTGACGAATTACGCAATCCTTCTATTTCATAGACTAATAAGTTCATCAAATGAATCATAATTACAATTGAGATGATCGAAAAGGAAATATGAGTTAATATATGTTCTAAGGTCACAAATATCATAAACATAAAAAAGGGTCCCTATTAAATAATAAATAATTGAAATTGGAGATTAAAATAAATATTAAAAAAAAAAATACAATATACAATAATACAATATACATTAATAATACATTAGTAAATGTCAATTATTTGTCTTCCAAGTCAAAAATATAAAATTTGAAGTTCTTTGAGACATATCAATTAAGATTTTTAAAAACGTTTTTTTGTCCCAATAAAAAACTTTTTGACTGTCCGGTAGAAACAGATTTAGCTAAAGAAAAAGCTTTTACTGCCGCTAAAGAGCCTTTTTTTTTCCAAGGATTTCTACGAATATGCTTTTTTGACATAGAAGTACGTTTTTTTGGAACTGCCATTCAAAGATAGGTGACTCATTTTTATCGTTGTATGTGAAAGACATATATTGTTCAAAATGGATTACTCTTTATTAGTCATTACCTATAGCGATTCCATCAATATCAATAATATAAGAGCATAACTTTGAAAAATAAATAAATAAAAAACGAATTAAAATTCAATATCAATATTCTTTAATATTTAATAATTTAATAAAAAATAAATATAAAATATCTATAAATTTTATAATCTTACATAAATACAATCTAATGTTAAGGGAAAATATAATTATTTTTAATAATTATATTAAATAATAATATATAATTTTATGCCGCCACTCGGACTCGAACCGAGATGCTCTAGCACTGCTTCCTAAGAGCAGCGTGTCTACCAATTTCACCATGGCGGCTTACCTGAAAGAATAATAATAAATTCATGTTGAATTGTCTCTATTCAATAGAGTTTAGGAAACAATGAAGCAAAATGCATTTCCATTCATATGGAAATGTTCAAGTTCAATATCAAGAATATTCAGTTAGTATTTTCGTAAGTTCAGTTTTCATAATAAACTTTTCCATTTATGTATTATAAACTATAACTATAATAGAAACCTAGCTTTTTTTATTTTATTATTGTTTTATAATTATTTATATTTATTTATATTTATAATAATTTATAATAATTATTTATAATTATATAATATATAATTATATAATTATAAATTAATATTTATTATTATAATTAATATTTATTATTATATTCTATTATTATTATATTCTATATCTATATTATATATATAATATTTATATATTATTATATTATTATTATTATTATAAATTATAATAAGAATATTATTACATATATTATTATATATTATAATATTAATATTATTATATATTTAATATATATTTAATTATTATATATTATATATTATATTAATTATTATATTAATTATTATATATTATACATTATACATTTTATTTAATTAATTATTTAATTATAAATTATATTTATTATATTTAATTATATAATATAAGATATAAGAATATAAGATATAAGAATATTAAGTAAGATATAAGAATATTAAGAATAAGAATATTAAGAATATTTTGTATAATATTTTTATTGATTATTGAATCTTTATATTATTGATATTGAATTCGTGAGAAGGTTTTTTCTTTCCTATTAATTGTACTTTTCAAAATATAAAAGCATAATTAGGATAAGACAACGAAAAATGTTAATATTTAATTATACTAAGATACTAAGATGTTAGGTGTCTAAATTATTATAAAGAAAAAATATCGATTTTTTTTTTAACAAGAATTTTATAAGCTTAAGGAAGTCATTTTTCTTTGTTGGTACGATAGAATATTTGAACGAAAAAGAAAGTGTATTTAAAAAGACTTCTTTTCTCTCATTTCGAAATTTTTACAAATATCAATTAATTCAGCGTTTGGATTATTGGAGTTATCGTGTCATTAGTTTAGGGTTTACCTTTTTAACCATAGGCATTCTTTCTGGAGCAGTATGGGCTAATGAAGCATGGGGTTCTTATTGGAATTGGGATCCTAAGGAAACTTGGGCATTTATTACTTGGACCATATTTGCAATCTATTTACATATTAGAACAAATAAAAAATTGCAAGACCAAGGCACAAATTCGGCATTTGTGGCTTCTATAGGATTTCTCCTAATTTGGATATGCTATTTTGGGATCAATCTATTAGGAATCGGGTTCCATAGTTATGGTTCATTCCCATTTATATCTAATTGAATAAAATAAACTACATGAAGAACACATAAAAACATCGTCTGATAGACAATGAGTATTTGTGCGAGTTTTTGAAAACCGTTTGAATGGAGGAATTATTCAAATGGTTCTCAAAAACTCTAGATGTATTTCATTACAATTCTAATTCACTCTTCATTTTTTTCATTGTACAATGAAGAATCGTGAAAAGATGAAAGTCAAAGAATTATAAGACTTTCCTTCTAATTAATTAGAATTTTCTAAGCTATAAAAAGAATTAGTATCTATATTTCTATAAAAATAATAAAAATTATTAGCTAATATAACTTGTACCTTGTCAACCGATAACGGAAGAACGAAATCAGGATAAATCTCAATTCCTATTACAGGTAGAAAGATACAGATCGAAAGAAATAGTTTTCGCGGTCCAGAATATGAAAATTTCTAGTTTGGTATATTGAATAGCTTGTATTCATAGAAAATATGACGTAGCATAGACAATAAAAAAATAGGAGTTAATATCATTCCAATTGCTATTACAAAAGTAATTAACATTTTTGGCATGAAAAGATATTTTTGGTTAGTAATTATTCCAAAAAAGACTAAGAATTCTGCAACAAAACCACTCATTCCTGGTAATACAAGAGAAGCCATCGAGAAACTACTAAACATGGTAAATATCAATATTTTTTCCATTGGGATAGATATTCCCCACCATCTCGTCGAGATAAACAAAACGTATTCTATCCCAACTCGTTTCTGCTAAGAAAAAAGTGCAGCACCGATCAATCCATGAGAGAGTATTTGTAAAATGGCTCCATTGAGTCCCATGCCAGTTATAGAACCAATTCCTATAATTATGAAACCCATATGAGATACGTAAGAATAGGCAATATGCTTTTTTAAATTGCGTTGACCAAGAGATGTTGAAGCTGCATAAAAGATTTGTATTATTCCTACTATGATCAACCAGAGAGAGAATTTAGAATGAGCGTGAGCTAACAATTCCATATTGATCCGAATCAATCCATATGTTCCCATCTTTAATAAGATTCCAGCTAGAAGCATACATGTACTGTAATGCGCTTCCCCGTGGGTATCTGGTAATCATGTATGTAGGGGTATCATCGGCGATTTGACAGCATAAGCTATAAGAAAACCAAAATGGAATATTATTTCCAATGCTGTGGGATATGATTGATTAGCTAATTTTTCGAAATCTAATGTTTGTTGGTTCAAGTGATAAATCCTGTCAGTAAAATGGGTCCTATGGAAAGTCCATCGATTCCCAGTCTCCAGTGAAAATAAAAAAATATTTATCCATTTAGAATCTTCCTTCAATTGGTTTAATGGATCGTCCAATTGGAACAAAATACATAGGTCATTAGAGGGAGCTCCAGGATACATATACATATAGTATCCCTCCTATACGCCTTATTTCCTTTATGAAGGAAAAGGACAATTGAAGAACCCGCAAATATCGGCAAAACCAGAAGTATTGTTAACCAAGGAAAATAACTCGTGATAAAGACAAGATAAATTTTGACCAGAAAACTCCGTGCTCGGGAGAAGAATAATATATTTTTATTTTCTTTTCTCGAGTACGGAGTTTTCTCGGTAAAGAGGAATCAAATGATTCAAGGGGAGTTTTTTGTTACATATCAATAAGAAAGACCCATGCTGCGAGTTGTTTCATGCCATAAATAAACACGGACACTCAAAAAATCCGTTGGGCAAGCGGATTCACATCTCTTACAACCTACACAATCCTCGGTTCTTGGCGCGGAAGCAATTTGCTTAGCTTTACATCCGTCCCAAGGTATCATTTCTAATACATCCGTGGGACAAGCTCGTACACATTGGGTACACCCTATACATGTATCATAAATTTTTACTGAATGCGACATTGGGTCTATAAATTTAAGTTTTGAACACAAAAGATTTTCGATCTGATAAAATTTTAATTAGAAAATGATGGAAATCATATATTTTCTATTGTAGATACCAGACGAATCAATGATTTTTAAAAATTTATAGAATCAATAGATTTTAAAATCTGTTTATGAGAAAGGGCCAAGATCCTTTGATTTACGTTTGAATAACCATGAAATATGAGTTGTACATACGAATCATGTTTATTTTCTTAATATTAAATATATTATATTTTCATTATATTTTCATTTTTCATATATATATATCCTAATTTAAATTGAATTTAGTATAATTCTAGTAATTCTAAATAATCCTATTCATATTCATATAGTCATATATAAAATGTAAATTCTATCAAAAAAAAAAAAAAAAAATTAAAATAAGAATATTCTAATATTATAACTATAATATAAAAATAATATAAAAAATAACTATAATATAAATCTAAAATAAAACTATTATATTATTAAATATTAAATAATTATTATCAATTATTATAATTATTATAAAATAAAAATAATTAAATATAATATAAATAATTAATAAAAAAAAAAATAACAAGGCTAATAATAAATAATAATAAACTCAAATAATAAATTTAATTTAAATTAACGAGTTTTTGGTTCCCGAATATCTAACTGATCCATTAATCTCTTATAACGCACTTTATTTTTCTTTGACAAATAAGTCAATAATCGTTGACGTTTTCCCAGAATTATTCGCAGACCCCTTTGTGATAAAAAATCTCTTTTGTGCAATTCTAAATGTGAAGTAAGTCTCCGTATCTTACTGGTGAAATGGAATACTTGAAATTCAACAGACCCACTATTTTCGTCTTTTTCTTCTTGTGGAATAACTGAGATAAATGAATTTTTGACCATAAAATAAATTAAAATTTTTATTTTCTGTGAATTTTACCGATCAGGAAAAATAATAAGATTTATTATGACAGTTATTTTCATCTAGTATAAATCGAAATTGGATTTGGATATTGGATAAAAAGGGTCTGATAAATATATGCATTCACGAAATAGAACGATTTAGTTTTACTTAAACTAAAAAGGTTCTGCTACTCCTAGTGAAAATGGATACACTATGAAATCAGCATCATGTGTTAGAAATTCTAATGTTATACAGTCTATATATTTCGGCTTTCATCTACAGAATATGTCACACGATATGTAGGAAATCCACTATAAAATATAAAAAAAATATAAAAATAAAAATTTTTTAATTTTGCATTTGAATTGAATTCATTCTGAATTGTGAATACATATGTATTCTTGACATACTGAAACGACTGCTGTTATTGGTATCAAACCAATAACGATTCATACAAGCTAAATCTTCTAATCGATAATTGGGCCAAAGAAACAATTTGAATTTAATGAAATTTTTTGCATCGGTGTTAATATGCTTGTTCTGATTCAAAAATTGTCCACAGTTTTTTATTTTCTTTTCATTGCAAAATCTTGGATTTCTATCCAAAACATTCCAATTCCGTGAATTGAAACAAATTAGAATTCGAAATTCTCTCCGATGCCTAGGAGATAGAATATTTTCAGGAATAAGGAAATCATAATGATTTTTGTCTTCACTAAAAAAAAAGTGGCTGTATCGTGGAATGGATTTTTCAAACCCCTCTTTCTCAATATGTCTTTTTTTTGCGTATTTTCTATTTGTTTGGTGCTTCTTCTTCTCAACCAATGAAATATCCATAGTTTGATATACAATAGATTTTCCGTCCCTTCTTATAGATAGACGAATTGGTTCAATAATAAATATTCCCTTTCTTATCAATTCTGTAAGAACTAGCTCCTTTTGAATTAGCATTTCGTCTAGATTTATTTCACCTCTTTGAATCGAGGATATGGCAATTTCCTTTGGGTTTATCAGTCTAAGTAGGAGACAATATACCCTAATATTGTTCATTATTCTTTGATTCAAGGGATCAGCCCATCTTAATTGAAAAAGGAAATATTTTTTCAAAAAGTAATCTAGTTCCGTTTGTTTTTTTCTCTTATATTGAGATTTTTTTTTTTTTCTACCCTTTTTAATTTCTATGTCTAATCTTGCGTAATCTTCTTCAACAGCTTTTTTATTCTCTTGTTTTTGTAGATTCGATATAAGATTTCCTTGATCCTGTTGTTCTTCCTGCTTGTAATTTACTAATTCAAGATCTTTTTTATTCTCTTGTTTTCGTAGATTCGATATAAGATTTCCTTGATCCTGTTGTTCTTCCTGCTTGTAATTTACTAATTCAAGATCTTTTTTATTAGACGATTCATGAGGATTTTTCTTTGTATTTATATTTATTTTTTCATCTTTATTAAAATGAAAATGAAAAAAGAGTGATTTGATTGGAATGATCCAAGGTTGAATCTTATATATGTTAAAAAGTTGCACAAATTCTGGGAAGAACCAAGATTCGAGATTGGATATAGTATTATGATTTGATGCAGTATCAGAGAACCCCTCTTGATGCATTCCCATGCAATCAAAAAAGTTTCTTTTTTGATTGCATGGTTTGATGTCTTGACGAACCGTAGTAGAAAAAAGATCTTTTTTTTTCATTTTTTTTAAATTTTTAATTTCAGTCTTAGTATTTTTATGAATCGTCATGCCAATATGTGCATTGGTCCAGATCTCAATATTCTTTCTAAAACAAAAATGAGGAATTCTACAATCAAAATATTTTCTATCCAAATTTATATTCCTATCAATAATATATCCTTTTTCTAGATAATTATTACTAGGTATACTTACTAATACATAAAATGATTCGGGTTTCGATGTATTGAAATGATATGGAATTTCTCGATCCCCGTTTATTTCAAATTCTAATGTTGATCCAGAAATATATGAATTAGGAGGACTTATGTATTTATATGATAAAAGATCATATCTGTGATTTTTTTTCCATTTTTCTTTTTGACTCATAAAAGAATCCGCTGCATAGTTATTTTTTTTCATGGAATGAATGAATTGGTGTTTTTTATATAAATCCAATTGGATTGATTCCTTGTTTTGGTTTTGAATCATACAGCGTTGATTGATTCTATTTCGCCATTCTTTAGTTACTAATCGAGACCATTTTTTTTGAGATGGATCGTATTGATAATGACCTTTTAACCAGTTTTTCCATTCGTTCATTACATACGAATGAATTTTATTATGTCTTGATTTGGAATCAAATATTCCGTGTATCATTATCATACAAGAGTCTTTTAATTTTTCCTTAAAAAAAGGAGAGTTTCCTTTATATTGAAATACAGGTCTCAAGCGATCCTTATTAAGTAATTGGGTTTGTGATAATTTGTAAAATACATATGCTTGAGATAGGGAAGATAAGTTCCAATAAGTATCGGAATTTGGATTCCTATTCTCAGTACTATAAGTATTTGAAAACAACTTTTTTATAGTCAAAATTGTATTTTGATTTGTTTCATCAATTCCTTCTTGTTCTTTATTTCTTTTATTGTTGTAAATGGATTTATTAAAGATATTTTTTTTTGATTTAAAGAAAAGTTTTGCATTGATCTTAGGAATGCTAATGGTACATAGTAAAATATCTATGTATATTTTTTCAATGAATGATTTTATAAAGTAGTGCGATTTACGCATTAATCGGATATTTTTCCTTTTTAAGATTTTCAAAGATTCCGGCCTTTTATTATCATAAATTAGAACTATATCTTTTTTTTTTTCTTTTTCGTTTCGTTCTATTTGATTCCTGATTTTTATTGTCTTATCAGAAAGATCTTTCATTCTTCTTTCTATTAGTGAATAATTTAACCAATTTTTTGGTCGAATTCGAACAGATGATTCGCGAAGAATCTTTTTATTTTTTTGTAAATCTTTTTCGTTTTCCTTCATTTCATATACTTTTTCTTTCCTCAACTCAAATAAAAAAATTGGATTTATTTTTTCCAATTTTTTCATTATGAGTTTGATAACTATAAATATTTTAGTGACCCATTTTGTTTTTTCTTTTCTAACTTTTATAAATATAAAGGATTTTATTCTTTCCTTCAAAAAGTTTATAACTTGTAAAATCTTATTTTTTACCCTTCTATTTCTTTTTTTGAGTTCTTTATAAATAGGTTCAAAAAAAGAAGGTCGTTTTCGGGGAGAACCAAAGGGAAGTTCTGCTTCCATTCCCCAGACTGTTAAAAAACAAAAATTTTTGTTTTTATATTTTGAATCTCCTCGATCTCTATGATGAGATCGTACCTTAGCTTTTCGCCAAGGTTTTAGACAGAAAGGATATAGAATCTTTATCTGAATGCCGTCTGTTAACCAATCTTGGGGAAATTCTGTTTCTGATAATTGAACACCATTATAGGTGCATTTAATATGCATTTCTCTATTCCATTCCTTCAAATCCTCGTACCACTCGGGGAATTGAAATAATAACATACGTAAAATATTTTTAGCTATTATAAATGAAGGCAATATAATGTATTTTCTAAAAAAAGATTGGATTACTAACATTAAACCTCTTATTGCTTGAATAAATACAAAGGTATCCCAAGCTTCTGATATTTCTATACGTTCTTTTTTATCCTTTTCTTCTTTTGTCTC